GATATTCTTCAAATCATTTTTACATTTCTTATAGTAAACAAATAAAAACTTATTGTATATAAAATAGAAAAAAAAGATAAAATAAAAAATAAGCATTTAGGTATGCGTAAAAATAGATTCTAATCCGCGCCGCTTTTCAACCAAACAAGTAAATTTTGAGTAATATTGAAAAATAAATAATATAAATTAAAAGTGGAAGTTAATTGAATAATAGAAGAAGAAGCTCCATTTACTCAAGGAATGACTCCCCTCTAAAACTTTTTGTTTGTCTACTACTTCTTATTTCTTTCTTATTTCTTTTGTCTACTACTTCTTATTTCTTATGTTTTTATTTATTTAAAATAATGAATGTATGAATCTAAACAAAAGATTTCCGATATATCCGGAAAAGAAGAAATATTAATCTTTGGTGAACAAGAGAAAAAGCATTATTATTTCGATACAAGACGACACAAGAAAAAGGAGTTCTACCTTTTCTTGTGTCGAATAGAAGATTAGGAAGACTTATAATCCTTCCTAGAGGTACCTGTTCCTTTCATTTCATTTATCCAGTCCTTGTCTTGTATCTTCTTCCTTTGTTTTTGTATACCTTAGGTTTAAGGAAGTTTACAGAAATACATATTTCATTTTTTTGATCAACAAGAATTCGGCGCTTTTTATCAACTTGATGGTAAGGAATTTCTGGATCTAAAAATTCATTTCATATAATTGAACCTTTTCAAACTGTTTCTTTTTAAGAACCAAAAAAATTTGTGCCAAAATAACAGATGCCAAGAAGAACAAAAGGCCTTGGACGCGTAATGGATCTTGAAGCACTATTTCTGCATCTCCCTGACCAAACCCCCCTACATTAGGATTGCTTGTTAATGGTTGATCAAGCTTGATAGATTCACCCTCTGAAACAAGAAGTTCTGGCCCTGGAGGTATAATATCAACCGCTTGGTGACCATCCGATGCATCAACTATGGTTATTTCATATCCCCCCTTTTCTTTACGTACTATTTTGCTTACTATACCCGCGGATGTAGCATTATAGACTGTATTGTTACTCTTGCTCCCATCAGGATAAATCTGACCCCTTCCCCTGTTCCCACCTACATATATAGGATATTTTAAGAAGTTAACGTCTTTCTTTGTAGCAGGGTCGGGGGAAAGAATGGGAAAGATGATTTCACTATATTTTTGACCTGGAACAGGACCTATCACAAGAATATTTCTTTTATTAGGACGATAACTCAGAAAAGACAGATTTCCTATCTTTTCTTTCACCTCGGGAGAAATACGATCGGTGGGGGCTAATTCGAATCCCTCGGGTAAAATAAGAACAGCCCCCACGTTCAAAGCCCCTTTTTTACCATTAGCAAGGACTTGTTTCACTTGCATATCATAAGGAATTCGAACAACTGCTTCAAATACAGTATCAGGAAGTACAGCTTGCGGAACTTCAATATCCACGGGCTTATTAGCTAAATGGCAATTGGCGCATACAATTCGCCCGGTTGCTTCTCGTGGATTTTCATAACTTTTCTGCGCAAAAATGGGATACGCATTTGAAATAGATGCTCGAGTTATTACATATATCATGATCGATACAGAAATAAATTGAGTCATCTGTTCCTTTACCCAAGAAAAAGTATTTCTATTTTGCATGATCCAATCATTGATCCCGGAATTTCTACAATAAATTAGATAGGTAGCTAGTATAGTTCCCTATCCACGAGTCTGCCATTGTACTGAAAAAATTCGACGAAAACAGGACAAAGGCCTTGAAAAGTATAAAGAATGAGAAAAATAAAAAATGCCCTTTTTTTACGTGAAAAAACTTTTTGATTAATATCAGGAAATCAAATCAGGAAATCAAATAAGTTTATCATTCATTCATTGAATGATAAATGACTACAAGCGAAGGAGATACGCGATTTAAAAAACGGAAGATCCAATATTTCACAATTGTATCTAGAATAACTGGAAAAGTGGAAACAAGACCAGATATAATTTGCTCATTATGAGCCAATCCAAAATCATTGTAGATCGAACCAATCATTAGTTCCCAACCATGGGTTGAGTGAAATCCAATCCATAAATCAGTAACTAAAAGAATAGAAAAAGCTTTTATTGTGTCACTTAAGTTATAGAAGAATTCCTGAATCCAAGAATTCAGAATAACAAGTTCTTCATTACCCAGAATAAAATAACCACTTAGAATAGTAAAACAGATTATATTTGTCGACAAATGCAAAATGATATGGAGATGATATTCATTATGTGTTTTGACCAATTGTATCGTTTCTTTGTGTATTCCTATACGAAGCTTTTTTATATGTGTCTCTGGGTATTCTTTTATCATTTCATCCAACAAGAATAGTTCTTCTAATTCTAGGAATTTTTCTAAAACATTTTTCTCTTGAATATCATTCAAAAAATTTTCGGATTGCCTAGTATTCCACCAATGAATAATCCAAAGTTCCAGACTTTTTTGAAATGAGAGAGAGATCCACCAGGGCAAAAATATTATAGATGCAAGATATGCGAGGGAAGCCAATGCTTTCTTTTTTTTCATTTTTTTTTTTTCTATGAATTGTTAATGAACTGCTTCATTTGTCAACTTTATCTGATCTTATATTTCTCGAAAGCACGAGTTCTATAACAAGGTATCGAACCTATGGATCTATTCCCAGTTTTTTGTAAAAATGTAGTCCTTAGATCTAGAAAAAAGAATATAGAAATAGAATTAAGGATCCCGTTTCGGATGAAATATATATATTTATAATAGAATAAGTAAATTCTAAGTAAATGGGATTTCCGAATATCTCAATTGGATAAATCCGAACGAATTTGTTTGATAAAAATTCAAAAAACTTCAATTGGTACGCGCAGGAAATAGGCCAATTCGGCAGCTTTTTGTTCAATTTCTCGTGGAGTCAAATTCTCATCAGTACGAGTCAAGGGGATGGTTCCTTGGCCTCTGATTTCCATATAAAGAATACGACGAGGAAAAAGACCCTCTTTAACCTCCATTCTGATTGATTGGATATCTTTCATAAAGAAGCGAAGGAAAATGCGACGATTTATTCCGGGGAATCCCCAACGAAAAATACACATTATTCCTTCTTTTCTATCGAATCGATCATAACCACTACCTACATTCCACGATATTGTGCACCACAAATAGGAACTAATGAATAAACCCGCGATCCCATAGAACGACATCACGATCCCTTGTGGAAAAAAAAGAATTTGTTGAGAAGGAAATCCAGGTATCAGATTCCTACCAAGATAACTAGAAATTCCAACCACTAAGAATCCTAGTGAACCTAAAAAAAGAATAAAGGCCCAGAAAAAATTACTTGCTTTTCGAGACCCTGTTATAAGTTCTATCCATATATGTTCTGATCGCCAGTTCATACTATACTAGATCCGATTGCATTCGATTGGAATTCAGAAAAAAAAATTGACTTTACTTTTCTTGATGCCAAAGTAACTTTCATCAACTAAAACTATTCTGATATGAACCCTTAGGAGTAATTGGTTAGATACATTGACTTTCTATTATAAAAATATTTGCCGATCGTTTTTATAACCCGTATATACATGGATTTATACGGATATCATGTATCCGCATGCATAACAGTTCTTTCATTTGTATTCGGAAAAAAGGCACATATCATACCGCATTACACTAAACAAATATCTGTACAAAAAAAAATATCTGGTTGGCCCCATCAGGTCTAGACAATCTTATTTTTTTGTACATGAAGAAATAAAGAAGCCATTGCAATCGCCGGAAATACTAGGCCTACTAAAGGGACAAAAAAAGAAGGTAAGTAAAGATCTGTCATAGAATGGGTACCTCAATTTAATATTTGTATCTATTAATTTAATATTTGTATCTATTATAAATATAAAGATATCATAAGTATATCTATTATATTATAATTATTATAAATAATATTAAGATAAATAATATTAAGTACTTAATAGAATGAGAACTAAATGAAAATTTAGTGTACCTATTCATCTTTCTACACGAATATGTATGACAACCCACTTTAAGTTTAAGAAATTTTATGAATTCTCCCGTCCTTAATACTCTTTCTATCTTACTAATAAAATAAAGAGTTTTTTTTTATTAAAGATAAAGAGTTTATTATAAGTTCGCGACTCTAACTAAACTAATTCAACCCAACAAAAAGGGATTCGATTTCTAATAAAAAATGGAAGTTCTTGGTAGGCAAGGCATAGAAATCACTTCTATTTTTTCTAGATTTTAATATTTTCGTTCTATTTCTATATTATATATATCTGTTTTTCAAAGGAAAAAAACCGTGTAGCTGAAATAACTCACTCAGAACGCCTTTTAAAAGATTACGCGGTATGATTGGGTCGAATAAGCCCTTATGGAATAAATACTCAGCTGCTTGTGAACCGTCGGGTACTGTTTTATTCAATGTTTGTTCAATTACTCTTTTACCTGCGAAAGCAATGTACGCGTTAGGTTCAGCAATAATGACATCTCCCAACATACCAAAACTGGCCGTTACTCCACCAGTTGTAGGGGATGTAAGGATTGATACATAGAATAACTTTTTATTTGATTGATAATTATATGAAGCAGAAGATATTTTAGCCATTTGCATCAAGCTCAAACTTCCTTCTTGCATACGTGCTCCTCCGGAAGCACACACAATAATAACAGGTAGAGATCGATTAGTAGCATACTCGATCAAACGAGTTATTTTCTCGCCTACTACAGATCCCATACTACCCCCCAAAAACTGAAAATCCATAACCCCAATTGCTATGGGAATACCATTTAATTGACCTATGCCTGTTTGAACAGCTTCAGTTAAACCTGTTCTTTGTTGATAAGAATCAATACGATCTTTATAAGGTTCCTCCTCTGAATGAAATTCAATGGGGTCCATGGAGACCATATCTTCGTCCATAGGATCCCAAGTGCCCGGGTCAATCAAAAGTTCGATTCTATCTGAACTGCTCAT